GCTAGCGTAGCTTAATATAAAGCATAGCACTGAAGATGCTAAGATGGGTCCTAAAAAACTCCGCATGCACAAAGGCATGGTCCCGACCTTATAGTCAGCTCTAACTCAACTTACACATGCAAGTCTCCGCAACCCAGTGAGTAAGCCCTCAATCCCCCACCCGGGGACGAGGAGCGGGCATCAGGCACAAACCATTAGCCCAAGACGCCTGGCCTAGCCACACCCCCAAGGGAATTCAGCAGTGATAAACATTAAGCCATAAGTGAAAACTTGACTCAGTTAGTGTTAAGAGGGCCGGTAAAACTCGTGCCAGCCACCGCGGTTAGACGAGAGGCCCTAGTTGACCATACAACGGCGTAAAGGGTGGTTAAGGGTATATCAAAATAAAGCCAAATGGCCCTTTGGCCGTCATACGCTTCTAGGTGTCCGAAGCCCTAATACGAAAGTAGCTTTAATAACCAACCTGACCCCACGAAAGCTGAGAAACAAACTGGGATTAGATACCCCACTATGCTCAGCCGTAAACTTAGACACCTAACTACAATTTGGTGTCCGCCAGGGTACTACGAGCATTAGCTTAAAACCCAAAGGACCTGACGGTGTCTCAGACCCCCCTAGAGGAGCCTGTTCTAGAACCGATAACCCCCGTTAAACCTCACCACTCCTAGTCACCCCAGCCTATATACCGCCGTCGTCAGCTTACCCTGTGAAGGCAACAAAAGTAAGCAAAATGGGCACAACCCAGAACGTCAGGTCGAGGTGTAGCGAATGAAGTGGAAAGAAATGGGCTACATTTTCTATTACAGAATATAACGAACATGCACTATGAAACAATGCTTGAAGGAGGATTTAGTAGTAAAAAGGAAATAGAGTGTCCCTTTGAACCCGGCTCTGAGACGCGTACACACCGCCCGTCACTCTCCCCTGTCAAAACGCACCAAAAATACCTAATTAACTAGCAATGACGAGGGGAGGCAAGTCGTAACACGGTAAGTGTACCGGAAGGTGCACTTGGAACAAACCCAGGGTATGGCTGAGTTAGTCAAGCATCTCACTTACACCGAGAAGACATCCATGCAAATTGGATTACCCTGAGCCAAACAGCTAGCTTACCAACCAACACAATCAAACAATATAAATAAAATAAAATAGGCCAAGCACTAAAAACTAAACCATTTTTTTACCTTAGTATGGGAGACAGAAAAGGTTAAACCCAAAGCAATAGAAATAGTACCGCAAGGGAAAGCTGAAAGAGAAATGAAACAACCCATATAAGCACTAAAAAGCAAAGACTAAACCTTGTACCTTTTGCATCATGATTTAGCCAGTAAACACAAGCAAAGAGACCTTTAGTTTGAAACCCCGAAACCAGGTGAGCTACCCCGAGACAGCCTATTAAGGGCCAACCCGTCTCTGTGGCAAAAGAGTGGGAAGAGCTCCGGGTAGAAGTGACAGACCTACCGAACCTGGTGATAGCTGGTTGCCTAAGAAATGAATAGAAGTTCAGCCTCGTATACCTCAAACCAAAGCACAAAAACCAAGACACGAGAAATACACGAGAGTTAGTTAAAGGGGGTACAGCCCCTTTAACAAAGGATACAACCTTATTTAGGAGGATAAAGATCATAATATATAAAATACACTGTTCTAGTGGGCCTAAAAGCAGCCACCTAAACAGAAAGCGTTAAAGCTCAGACAGAAAAAAATTTATTATTCTGATAATATATCTTACTCCCCTAAGTACTATTAGGCTAACCCATGCCAACATGGAAGAAATTATGCTAAAATGAGTAACAAGAAGGCCCGCCCTTCTCCAAGCACAAGTGTAAGCCAAAACGGACCAACCATTGGCAATTAACGAACTCAACCCAAGAGAGAAATGTGAATTACAAAAAAAACAAGAAAAACACACAGCCAAAAATCGTTACCCCCACACTGGAGTGCAATTTTTAAAGGAAAGACTAAAAGAAAAGGAAGGAACTCGGCAAACACAAGCCTCGCCTGTTTACCAAAAACATCGCCTCCTGCAACACAACCAAGTATAGGAGGTCCAGCCTGCCCAGTGACTACAAGTTCAACGGCCGCGGTATTTTGACCGTGCAAAGGTAGCGCAATCACTTGTCTTTTAAATAGAGACCTGTATGAATGGCTAAACGAGGGCTTAACTGTCTCCCCTTTCCAGTCAGTGAAATTGATCTGCCCGTGCAGAAGCGGACATAATAATACAAGACGAGAAGACCCTTTGGAGCTTAAGGTACAAAATTCAACCACGTTAAGCAACTCATTAAAAAGCAAAAACCTTGTGGAACATGTAATTTTACCTTCGGTTGGGGCGACCACGGAGGAAAACAAAGCCTCCGAGTGGACTGGGATAATTTCCTAAAACCAAGAGATACACCTCTAAGCCACAGAACATCTGACCAAACATGATCCGGCCATCAAGACCGATCAACGAACCAAGTTACCCTAGGGATAACAGCGCAATCCTCTCCCAGAGTCCATATCGACGAGGGGGTTTACGACCTCGATGTTGGATCAGGACATCCTAATGGTGCAGCCGCTATTAAGGGTTCGTTTGTTCAACGATTAAAGTCCTACGTGATCTGAGTTCAGACCGGAGCAATCCAGGTCAGTTTCTATCTGTAATGCTACTTTTCCTAGTACGAAAGGATCGGAAAAGAGGGGCCCATACCAAAAGCACGCCCCACCCCTAATTTATGAAAACAAATAAATAAAGCAAAGGGAGAGCCAAAACTCCAGCTAGCCAAAATAAGGACATACTGGGGTGGCAGAGCATGGTTAATTGCAAAAGGCCTAAGCCCTTTCAGCCAGAGGTTCAAATCCTCTCCCCAGTTATGCTAAACATCTTAATAACCCACCTAATCAACCCCCTAGCCTACATTGTACCCGTCCTTCTAGCAGTAGCCTTCTTAACGCTAGTAGAACGAAAAGTACTAGGATATATACAACTACGAAAAGGACCAAACGTAGTAGGACCATACGGACTACTACAACCAATCGCCGATGGAGTAAAACTATTTATTAAAGAACCAGTCCGCCCATCCACAGCATCACCATTTTTATTTCTAGCCACCCCCATACTAGCACTAACACTAGCCATAACCCTGTGAGCACCCATACCCATACCACACCCAGTAACTGACCTAAACCTAGGAATTCTTTTCATTCTAGCCTTATCAAGCCTTGCAGTCTACTCAATTCTAGGATCAGGCTGGGCATCAAATTCAAAATATGCACTAATTGGGGCCCTACGAGCCGTAGCACAAACAATTTCATATGAAGTTAGCCTAGGACTTATTCTCCTCTCAGTAATCATCTTCTCAGGGGGGTACACACTACAAACATTCAATATTACACAAGAAAGCATTTGACTACTCATTCCGGCCTGACCACTAGCCGCAATATGATATATTTCAACACTAGCCGAGACAAACCGAGCACCATTCGACCTAACAGAAGGAGAATCAGAGCTAGTATCCGGATTTAATGTAGAATATGCAGGAGGACCATTTGCCCTGTTTTTCCTCGCTGAATACGCCAACATTCTACTAATAAATACCCTATCAGCCGTACTATTCCTAGGAGCCTCACACATACCAAACATCCCAGAACTCACAACGATCAACCTAATAACCAAAGCCGCATTACTTTCAGTTTTATTCTTATGGGTACGGGCCTCATACCCACGATTCCGATATGACCAACTAATACATCTAGTATGAAAAAATTTCCTCCCGCTAACACTAGCTTTCGTATTATGACACACCGCCCTACCTATTGCACTAGCAGGACTCCCCCCACAACTATAACCAAGGAACTGTGCCTGAATGCCCAAGGACCACTTTGATAGAGTGACTTATAGGGGTTAAAATCCCCTCAGTTCCTAGAAAGAAGGGAATTGAACCCATACTCAAGAGATCAAAACTCTTGGTGCTTCCTTTACACCACTTTCTAAAGGCGGGGTCAGCTAATAAAGCTTTCGGGCCCATACCCCGAACATGACGGTTAAAGTCCCTCCTCCGCCAATGAACCCATACGTACTTATAATCCTATTATCTAGCCTAGGACTGGGAACCACCTTAACCTTTGCTAGCTCACACTGACTACTTGCCTGAATGGGACTAGAAATTAACACCCTAGCAATCACCCCCCTAATAGCACAACATCACCACCCCCGTGCAGTAGAAGCAACCACAAAATATTTCCTCACCCAGGCCACCGCAGCAGCAATAATCCTATTTGCAAGCACAACAAATGCCTGAATAACAGGAGAATGAAGCATCAATGACCTATCAAACCCAATCGCCAGTACAATATTTATAACAGCCTTAGCACTCAAAATTGGACTCGCACCAATACACTTTTGAATGCCAGAAGTCCTACAAGGACTAGACCTGCTAACAGGATTAATCCTTTCAACCTGACAAAAACTTGCCCCATTCGCACTCATCATTCAAACAGCCCACACCATCGACCCCCTATTATTAACCACACTAGGTATAATATCCACACTAATCGGAGGGTGGGGAGGCCTAAATCAAACCCAACTACGAAAAATCCTAGCCTACTCATCAATCGCACACATAGGATGAATAATTATTATTATCCAATACGCCCCCCAACTAACCCTAATTGCACTAGGAACATATATTATCATAACATCCGCAGCATTTCTGACCCTAAAAATATCCTTCTCCACCAAAATTAATACACTTGCAACAACCTGGTCAAAAAGCCCCATCCTAACAGCAACCACCGCCCTAGTGTTGTTATCACTAGGGGGACTCCCCCCATTAACAGGCTTCCTACCAAAATGACTGATCTTACAAGAACTTACAAAACAAGACCTCCCACTCATCGCTACAATTATAGCCCTTACCGCACTAATTAGTTTATACTTCTACCTACGACTCTGCTACGCAATAACACTAACAATTTCCCCCAACACAAACAACTCAACCACCCCGTGACGGACCAAAACAACCCAAATTTCAACACCCCTAGCCCTACTTACTACAGCCGCCCTAGGACTACTACCAATAACCCCCACTATTATAATAATAACCACTTAGGGACTTAGGATAATACCAGACCAAAAGCCTTCAAAGCTTTAAGTAGAAGTTAAAATCTTCTAGTCCCTGATTAAGACCTACAAGAAATTAACTTGCATCTCCTAATTGCAAATCAGGTATTTTTATTAAACTAAGGCCTTTCTAGATGGGAAGGCCTCGATCCTACAAACTTTTAGTTAACAGCTAAACGCTCAAGCCAGCGAGCATCCATCTACTTTTCCCGCCGTTTATCCGAGTAAAGGCGGGAAAAGCCCCGGCAGACTGTTAATCTGCGTCTTTGGATTTGCAATCCAATATGTTCTTCACCACAGGGCTGTGGTAGGGAGAGGGCTTAAACCTCTGTCTTCGGGGCTACAACCCACCGCCTAAACACTCGGCCACCCTACCTGTGGCAATCACGCGTTGATTCTTCTCTACTAACCACAAAGACATTGGTACCCTTTATCTCGTATTTGGTGCCTGAGCCGGAATAGTGGGAACTGCCTTAAGCCTTCTTATCCGGGCTGAACTAAGCCAACCCGGATCGCTCCTAGGCGACGACCAAATTTATAACGTTATCGTTACTGCCCACGCCTTTGTAATAATTTTCTTTATAGTAATGCCTATCCTCATTGGAGGGTTCGGAAACTGACTCGTACCACTAATAATTGGAGCCCCAGACATGGCATTCCCACGAATAAATAACATAAGCTTCTGACTTCTACCCCCATCATTCCTGTTACTATTGGCCTCTTCCGGTGTTGAAGCTGGGGCAGGAACAGGATGAACAGTATATCCACCCCTAGCAGGTAATCTGGCCCACGCAGGGGCGTCAGTAGATCTAACAATTTTCTCACTCCACCTGGCAGGTGTATCATCAATCCTGGGGGCCATTAATTTTATTACCACAACCATTAATATAAAACCCCCAGCCATCTCTCAGTACCAAACACCATTATTTGTTTGATCCGTACTTGTAACTGCTGTACTACTCCTTCTATCATTACCAGTCCTGGCCGCCGGAATCACAATACTACTGACAGACCGAAACCTTAACACCACATTCTTTGACCCTGCAGGAGGGGGAGATCCTATTCTATATCAACACTTATTCTGATTCTTTGGTCACCCAGAAGTATATATTTTAATTCTTCCAGGATTTGGTATTATTTCTCACGTAGTAGCCTATTATTCTGGTAAAAAAGAACCTTTCGGTTATATAGGAATGGTCTGAGCAATAATGGCCATTGGCCTCCTAGGCTTCATTGTATGAGCCCATCACATATTCACCGTTGGAATAGACGTAGACACTCGTGCTTATTTTACATCCGCCACAATAATTATTGCTATCCCAACAGGTGTAAAAGTATTTAGCTGATTAGCCACCCTGCACGGAGGGTCAATTAAATGAGAAACCCCAATACTGTGGGCCCTGGGATTTATTTTTCTGTTCACAGTAGGAGGACTCACAGGAATTGTCCTGTCAAACTCATCACTTGATATCGTACTACACGACACATACTATGTAGTTGCTCACTTCCACTATGTATTATCAATAGGTGCCGTATTTGCTATTATAGCAGCCTTCGTACACTGATTCCCGCTACTAACAGGATATACCCTGCACAGTACCTGAACAAAAATCCACTTCGGAGTAATATTTATTGGAGTCAACCTCACATTCTTCCCACAGCACTTCCTAGGTTTAGCTGGCATACCACGACGTTATTCCGACTACCCAGACGCCTACGCCCTCTGAAATACAGTATCATCAATTGGATCATTAATTTCTTTAGTAGCAGTAATCATGTTCTTATTTATCCTATGAGAAGCCTTCGCCGCAAAACGGGAAGTCCTATCTGTTGAACTAACTATAACAAATGTCGAATGACTTCATGGCTGCCCTCCTCCTTACCACACATATGAGGAACCAGCATTTGTCCAAATTCAATCAAACTAACGAGAAAGGGAGGAATTGAACCCCCATATGCTGGTTTCAAGCCAGCCACATAACCACTCTGTCACTTCCTTTCAAAGATATTAGTAAAGTGCACATTACATCACCTTGTCAAGATGAAATCGTAGGTTAAATCCCTGCATATCTTAAACCCATAAACCTAATGGCACATCCAACACAACTAGGATTCCAAGACGCGGCATCACCCGTTATAGAAGAACTTCTACACTTCCACGACCATGCACTAATAATTGTATTCTTAATTAGCACCCTGGTATTATATATTATTATTGCAATGGTTTCAACCAAACTTACTAACAAATATATTCTAGACTCCCAAGAAATCGAAATTGTATGAACTATTTTACCAGCCGTAATTTTAGTACTAATTGCCCTGCCATCCTTACGCATTTTATACCTTATAGACGAAATTAATGACCCACACCTAACAATTAAAGCAATAGGACACCAATGATACTGAAGCTACGAATATACAGATTACGAAAACCTCGGATTCGACTCCTACATAGTCCCAACCCAAGACCTCACCCCAGGACAATTCCGACTCCTAGAAACCGACCACCGAATAATTGTACCTATAGAATCACCGGTTCGAGTTTTAGTGTCCGCTGAAGACGTACTACACTCATGAGCTGTCCCATCTCTAGGTGTAAAAATAGACGCAGTACCAGGACGACTAAATCAAACTGCCTTCATCGCCTCACGCCCAGGCGTGTTCTACGGACAATGCTCTGAAATCTGCGGTGCCAACCACAGCTTCATACCAATTGTAGTAGAAGCAGTCCCACTGGAACACTTCGAAAACTGATCCTCACTAATACTAGAAGACGCCTCGCTAGGAAGCTAAATATTGGACAAAGCATTGGCCTTTTAAGCCAAAGATTGGTGATTCCCGACCACCCCTAGTGAAATGCCACAATTAAACCCCGGCCCCTGATTCGCAATCTTAGTATTCTCTTGATTAATTTTCTTAACAATCATTCCAACTAAAATTTTAAACCACATCTCACCCAACGAACCAGCCCCAGTAAGTGCTGAAAAACACAAAACTGACTCCTGAGACTGACCATGATAGCAAGCTTTTTCGACCAATTTGCAAGCCCGTCCTACCTCGGCATCCCACTAATTGCCGTTGCAATCGCACTACCATGAGTTCTTTACCCAGCCCCATCATCACGGTGAATTAATAACCGACTCATCACACTACAGGGATGATTTATTAATCGATTCACAAATCAACTAATACTGCCCCTAAATGTAGGAGGACATAAATGAGCACTACTGCTGGCCTCCTTAATAATCTTTCTAATCACTATTAACATGTTAGGCCTGCTCCCATATACCTTCACGCCCACAACACAGTTATCACTTAATATAGGATTCGCCGTACCACTTTGACTTGCCACAGTAATTATTGGAATACGAAATCAACCAACAGTAGCCCTAGGACACCTTCTCCCAGAAGGAACACCCATCCCCCTAATCCCCGTACTAATTATTATCGAAACAATTAGCTTACTTATTCGACCACTGGCCCTAGGAGTACGACTCACAGCCAACTTAACTGCAGGTCACCTATTAATTCAACTTATCGCCACAGCAGTATTTGTCCTTCTACCAATAATACCCACAGTAGCAATTTTAACTGCTACCGTACTTTTCCTGCTCACACTCCTAGAAGTGGCAGTAGCAATAATTCAAGCCTATGTATTCGTACTCCTTCTAAGCCTATATCTACAAGAAAACGTCTAATGGCCCACCAAGCACATGCCTATCACATAGTTGACCCAAGCCCATGGCCCCTAACCGGGGCCGTTGCCGCCCTACTAATAACATCCGGCTTAGCAATCTGATTCCACTTCCACTCAACAACATTAATAACCCTAGGATTAATTCTTCTACTCCTTACAATATACCAATGATGACGTGACATTATTCGAGAAGGAACCTTCCAAGGCCACCACACACCCCCAGTACAAAAAGGATTGCGATACGGAATAATTTTATTTATCACCTCTGAAGTATTCTTCTTCCTTGGATTCTTTTGAGCCTTCTACCACTCAAGTCTAGCACCGACACCAGAACTCGGAGGATGCTGACCCCCAACAGGAATTACCCCACTAGACCCATTTGAAGTGCCACTTCTAAACACAGCCGTACTACTAGCATCAGGGGTTACAGTAACATGGGCCCACCACAGCATTATGGAGGGGGAACGAAAACAAGCTATCCAATCCCTAGCACTAACCATTGTACTCGGACTTTACTTTACAGCCCTACGAGCAATAGAATACTACGAAGCACCATTCACAATTGCAGATGGAGTCTACGGATCTCCATTCTTCGTAGCCACTGGATTCCACGGGCTTCACGTCATCATCGGATCATCTTTCCTAGCAGTATGTCTTCTACGACAAATCCAATACCATTTTACATCTGAACACCACTTTGGCTTTGAAGCCGCCGCCTGATACTGACACTTTGTCGACGTAGTATGACTATTCCTCTACGTATCAATTTACTGATGAGGCTCATAATCTTTCTAGTATTAAAGTTAGTACAAGTGACTTCCAATCACACAGTCTTGGTTAAACCCCAAGGAAAGATAATGAATTTAATCATAACCATCTTAATTATTACTGTAGCCCTGTCTCTAGTCTTAGCAATCGTATCTTTTTGACTACCACAAATAAACCCAGATGCAGAAAAACTATCACCATATGAATGTGGGTTTGATCCACTAGGATCCGCTCGCCTCCCGTTCTCATTACGATTCTTCTTAGTAGCAATCTTATTCCTCCTATTTGACCTAGAAATTGCCCTACTACTCCCCCTGCCATGAGGAGACCAGCTCCATAACCCAACCGGAACATTTTTTTGAGCTACAACAGTCCTAATTCTACTAACCCTAGGACTAATTTATGAATGAACCCAAGGCGGCCTAGAATGAGCAGAATAGGGGGCTAGTCCAAAACAAGACCTCTGATTTCGGCTCAGAAAATCGTGGTTTAACTCCACGGCCCCCTTATGACACCCGTACATTTCAGCTTCAGCTCAGCATTTATCTTAGGACTAATAGGACTAGCATTTCATCGCACACATCTCCTCTCCGCATTACTATGCCTAGAGGGTATAATACTGTCCCTATTTATTGCACTTGCCCTATGAGCACTACAGTTTGAATCCACAGGCTTTTCCACTGCCCCTATATTACTCCTAGCCTTCTCTGCCTGCGAGGCAAGCACTGGCCTAGCACTACTTGTTGCCACAGCCCGCACCCACGGAACCGATCGACTACAAAACCTCAACCTACTACAATGCTAAAAGTATTAATTCCTACAATCATGCTATTCCCAACAATTTGACTAACCTCACCAAAATGATTATGAACAGTTACCACAGCACATAGCCTTCTAATCGCCTTTATAAGCTTGACATGACTAAAATGAACATCAGAAACCGGATGAACCTCTTTAAATACATACATGGCCACAGACCCATTATCAACCCCATTGCTTGTATTAACATGCTGACTATTACCACTAATAATCCTAGCCAGCCAAAACCATATTAATCCAGAACCCATCAGTCGGCAACGCCTATACATCACACTCCTCGCCTCACTACAAACCTTCTTAATCATAGCATTTGGTGCCACCGAAATTATTATATTTTATATTATATTTGAGGCCACACTAATCCCAACCTTAATTATCATTACCCGATGGGGTAACCAAACCGAGCGCCTAAATGCAGGAACATACTTTTTATTTTATACCCTGGCCGGATCACTCCCACTATTAGTAGCCTTACTGCTCCTTCAACAGTCCACAGGAACACTATCGATACTAGTACTTCAATATTCACAACCACTGCAACTAAATACATGAGGCCATATAGTCTGATGAGCAGGATGCTTAATCGCATTCTTAGTTAAAATACCCCTATATGGAGTACACCTATGACTACCCAAAGCACACGTAGAAGCCCCGGTAGCAGGATCAATAGTACTTGCAGCAGTATTATTAAAACTAGGAGGATACGGAATAATACGTATAATAATTATACTAGACCCGCTATCGAAAGAACTGGCCTACCCATTTATTATTCTGGCCCTATGAGGTATTATCATAACCGGATCAATTTGCCTACGACAAACGGACCTGAAATCACTAATCGCCTACTCATCAGTCAGCCACATAGGATTGGTAGCAGGAGGTATTCTCATTCAAACCCCATGAGGCTTCTCAGGTGCAATTATCCTAATAATTGCCCACGGACTAGTATCCTCAGCACTGTTCTGCCTAGCCAATACAGCATATGAGCGAACACACAGCCGAACAATAATCCTTGCCCGAGGACTGCAAGTAATCTTTCCACTAACAGCCGTATGATGATTCATCGCCAACCTCGCCAACTTAGCACTCCCACCCCTACCTAACCTGATAGGAGAACTAATAATCATCACAACCCTATTCAACTGATCCCCATGAACAATTTTACTCACAGGATTAGGAACCCTAATTACAGCTGGCTACTCCTTATATATATTCCTAATATCACAACGCGGCCCAACACCAAACCATGTTATAGGACTACAACCATTTCACACCCGAGAACATCTATTAATAACCCTTCACCTAATCCCTGTCATCCTGCTAGTAACAAAACCAGAACTCATATGAGGATGATGCTACTGTAAGTATAGTTTAACCAAAATATTAGATTGTGATTCTAAAGACAGGAGTTAAAATCCCCTTACTCACCAAGGAAGTACAGAAAATAGTAAGCACTGCTAATCCTTACCTACCATGGTTAAAATCCGTGGCTTCCTTGCGCTTTCAAAGGATAATAGTTCATCCGTTGGTCTTAGGAACCAAAAACTCTTGGTGCAAATCCAAGTGGAAGCTAAAATGGCACTAATCATACACTCATCACTCCTATTAATCTTTTTTGTCCTAATATACCCACTATTTACCACACTAAACCCAAACCAACAAGAATCTAAACTAGCAGAAATAGCAAAAACTGCAGTTAGCTCTGCATTCTTTATTAGCCTCCTACCACTTATAATTTTCTTAAACCTAAAAACAGAGGGCATTATCACAAACTGACACTGAATAAATACTCAAACATTTGACGTAAATATTAGCTTCAAATTCGACCACTACTCACTAATTTTCGTCCCAATCGCCCTATTCGTCACCTGATCCATCCTAGAATTTGCACTATGATACATACATTCCGACCCGTACATTAATCGCTTCTTCAAGTATCTACTCACATTCTTAGTAGCCATAATTATTCTAGTTACAGCCAACAACATATTCCAACTATTTATTGGCTGAGAGGGGGTAGGAATTATATCATTTTTACTCATTGGATGATGGCACGGACGTGCAGACGCTAATACCGCAGCCCTCCAGGCCGTAATCTATAATCGTGTAGGAGATATTGGATTAATTATAACAATAGCCTGACTCGCAATAAACCTTAACTCATGAGAAATTCAACAAATCTTTACCCTATCAAAAGACTTTGATATAACAATCCCCCTATTAGGATTAGCCCTGGCGGCCACAGGAAAATCAGCCCAATTTGGTCTTCACCCCTGACTACCGTCCGCAATAGAGGGTCCTACGCCAGTATCCGCCCTACTCCACTCAAGCACCATAGTGGTTGCAGGAATTTTCCTTTTAATTCGCCTACACCCCCTCATAGAAAATAACCAATTAGCACTAACTATCTGTCTCTGCCTAGGAGCACTAACCTCACTATTTACAGCCACCTGTGCTTTAACACAAAATGATATTAAAAAAATCGTAGCTTTCTCAACATCCAGCCAGCTAGGGCTAATAATAGTTACAATTGGACTAAACCAACCACAATTAGCATTCCTCCACATCTGTACACACGCATTCTTCAAGGCTATATTATTCTTGTGCTCAGGATCAATCATTCACAGCCTGAATGACGAACAAGACATCCGAAAAATAGGAGGCCTACTCAATATTATACCTGCCACCTCAACTTACTTTACAATTGGCAGCCTAGCCCTAACAGGAACCCCGTTCCTAGCAGGATTCTTCTCAAAAGACGCAATCATTGAAGCCCTAAACACATCATACCTAAACGCCTGAGCCCTAATTCTTACACTAATCGCCACATCATTCACTGCAGTATACAGCTTTCGGCTAGTATATTTTGTGATCATAGGAACCCCACGATTCTTACCCCTATCCCCAATCAACGAAAACAACCCATTAGTAATTAACCCTATTAAACGACTGGCCTGAGGAAGCATCATTGCAGGATTCATCATTGCACACAATTTCCTACCAATAAAAACACCTGTCATAACCATACCAACAACCCTTAAAATAACAGCCCTATTAGTAACCATTGCAGGCCTACTAATCGCTATGGACTTGGCCAACATAACCAGTAAACAAGTAAAAATTACCCCAATAATCCCAACACACCACTTCTCAAACATACTAGGATTCTTCCCAGCAGTAACCCACCGACTACTACCAAAACTCAAACTTACCCTAGGACAGTCCGCCGCCACCCAATTTGACAAAACATGATTAGAAAATGTAGGACCAAAAGGCCTAGCACTATCTCAAACAATTATGGCAAAAATTACAAACGACATCACACGAGGAATAATCAAAACCTACCTAACTATCTTCCTACTAACCTTAATCCTGGCAACAATCCCAGTCTTACTCTAAACTGCTCGAAGAGTTCCACGACTTAACCCACGAGTAAGCTCCAACACCACTAATAAGGTCAACAACAACACCCAAGCACAAATAACCAACATCCCGCCCCCAGACGAATATATAACAGCCACACCACTAATATCACCCCGCAAAACAGAAAATTCCTTTAGTCCATCCACAACCACCCAAGAGCCCTCATACCAGCCCCCTCAAAAGAACCCTCCCACAACCCCAACTCCAACCAAATAAATCAACACATAACCTAATACAGAACGACTCCCTCAAGCCTCAGGAAATGGCTCAGCAGCCAAAGCCGCTGAATAAGCAAAAACAACAAGCATACCCCCTAAATAAATTAAAAAAAGAACCAATGACAAAAAAGAGCCCCCATGACCAACCAAAACCCCACAACCAACACCAGCTGCAACTACTAACCCAAGAGCAGCAAAATAAGGAGTAGGATTAGAAGCAACAGCAACTAAACCCACAACCAAAGCCATCAATAATAAAAACATAAAATAGGTCATAATTCTTGCTCAGACTTTAACCGAGACCAATGACTTGAAGAACCACCGTTGTTATTCAACTACAAGAACCATAATGGCAAGCCTACGAAAAACACATCCACTATTTAAAATCGCTAACGACGCACTAGTTGACCTACCAGCACCATCCAACATTTCAGCATGATGAAACTTTGGGTCCCTTCTAGGACTATGTTTAATCGCCCAAATTTTAACAGGATTATTTCTAGCTATACACTACACCTCAGATATCTCAACTGCATTCTCATCAGTAACCCACATCTGCCGTGACGTTAACTACGGCTGACTAATCCGTAACATACATGCAAACGGAGCATCCTTCTTCTTCATCTGCATTTACATGCACATCGCCCGAGGTCTATATTACGGCTCATATTTATACAAAGAAACCTGAAACATTGGCGTAGTGCTACTACTACTAGTAATAATAACAGCATTCGTTGGTTACGTACTACCATGAGGGCAAATATCATTTTGAGGTGCCACCGTAATCACAAACCTATTATCCGCCGTACCATACATAGGAGATGCACTAGTCCAATGAATCTGAGGCGGATTCTCAGTAGACAATGCAACACTAACACGATTCTTCGCATTCCACTTCCTACTGCCATTTGTAATCGCCGCCGCAACCATTATTCACCTACTATTCTTACACGAAACAGGGTCAAACAACCCAATCGGATTAAATTCAGACGCAGACAAAATTTCCTTCCACCCATATTTCACCTATAAAGATTTACTCGGATTCGTAATTATACTCCTAGCTCTTACACTTTTAGCACTATTCTCCCCAAATCTACTAGGCGACCCAGAAAACTTCACACCGGCAAACCCTCTAGTCACCCCACCACACATTAAACCAGAGTGGTACTTCCTATTCGCCTACGCCATCCTACGATCAATCCCAAATAAACTAGGAGGTGTCCTTGCACTACTATTCTCAATTCTAGTACTAATAGTAGTACCTTTATTACATACCTCAAAACAACGAGGACTTACATTCCGCCCAATTACCCAATTCCTATTCTGAACACTAGTAGCAGACATGGCAATTTTAACATGAATTGGAGGCATACCAGTAGAACACCCATTCATCATTATTGGACAAATCGCATCAGTACTGTACTTCGCACTATTCTTAGTTTTCATCCCATTAGCAGGATGATTAGAAAATAAAGCACTAGAATGAGCCTGCCCTAGTAGCTTAGCCTAAAAGCATCGGTCTTGTAATCCGAAGATCGGAGGTTAAATTCCTCCCTAGCGCCCAGAAAAGAGAGATTTTAACTCCCACCCCTGGCTCCCAAAGCCAGAATTCTAAACTAAACTATTTTCTGGGGTTAACCATCCCTTATGGTTTAATACATAATATACATGATATTACAGTAGTATATCAATTTATATCTATGTATTATCACCAGTTCATTATTTTAACCACAAAGCAAGTACTAACTTTTAAGGTATACATAAAGCATATTATTAAGACTCAGAAATACTATTATTTAGACCCGGGTAATAGATTACTCCCCAAAAAATTGACCTCAAATTTTTCCTTGAATGACCCAACTAATATTGTATCAGTAAATATTAATGTAGTAAGAGACCACCAACCAGTTTATATAAAGGTATATCATGCATGATAGAATCAGGGACACTAATTGTGGGGGTTGCACAATATGAACTATTACTGGCATCTGGTTCCTATTTCAGGTACACAACTGTATTATCCCCCATTCAGATAATTATACTGGCATCTGATTAATGGTGTAGTACATATGTCTCGTTACCCACCAAGCCGAGCGTTCTTTTAAATGCATAACGTATTTTTTTCTGGTTTCAATTCACTTTGCATCTCACAGTGCAAATTCAACTATTAAACCAAGGTGGAACATTTTCCTTGCTCGCCGCAATATAAGTGAATTATTATAAGACATAACTTAAGAATTACATTCTTATAAATCAAGTGCATAACATATACATCTCTTATTCAACTATACCTGCTATAGTGCCCCCTCTGGTTTTTGCGCGACAAACCCCCCTACCCCCCTACGCTCAATGAATCCTGCTTTCCTTGTCAAACCCCTAAACCAAGGAGGACTCGAGAACGTATCAGGCCACAAGTTGAGATATGAATTGGCCATCCCACTATATATATATATATATATATATATGCATCAATTTTTACATTTTAACCAATTTTTTACCAACCTAACAACCCCTACCAAAAATATTATAAAAATACACGGCACTAATTATTCTAATATTAAAAT